ATGTCACGATGACTCTTTTCTACAAACCATAAAGACATTGGTACTCTATATTTTATCTTTGGAGCTTGAGCTGGAATAGTAGGCACTTCATTAAGATTAATTATTCGAGCTGAACTAGGACAACCAGGAACTTTAATTGGAAATGACCAAATTTACAACGTAGTAGTTACAGCTCACGCTTTCGTTATAATCTTTTTTATAGTTATACCTATTATAATCGGAGGATTTGGTAATTGACTCGTCCCACTTATATTAGGAGCTCCAGATATAGCTTTCCCACGTATAAACAACATAAGATTTTGACTCCTTCCCCCTTCTCTTACCCTTCTTCTTATAAGAGGAATAGTAGAAAGAGGAGTTGGAACAGGATGAACAGTTTACCCACCCTTAGCTGCTGCTATTGCTCACGCCGGTGCTTCTGTAGATATAGGAATTTTCTCTCTTCACCTAGCAGGTGTATCTTCAATTTTAGGAGCTGTTAATTTCTTAACTACTGTAATTAATATACGATCCTTCGGTATATCTATAGATCAAATACCACTTTTTGTCTGAGCCGTATTCATTACTGCTATTTTATTACTCCTATCTTTACCAGTACTTGCAGGAGCCATTACCATACTTCTTACTGATCGTAACTTAAATACTTCCTTTTTTGACCCAGCAGGGGGTGGAGATCCTATTCTTTACCAACACCTATTTTGATTTTTCGGTCATCCAGAAGTCTACATTTTAATCTTGCCCGCCTTCGGGATAATCTCCCATATTGTTAGTCAAGAATCAGGTAAAAAAGAATCCTTCGGAACATTAGGGATAATTTACGCTATATTAGCAATTGGAATTTTAGGATTTGTTGTCTGAGCACATCATATATTTACAGTAGGTATAGATGTTGATACTCGTGCATATTTTACTTCCGCAACCATAATCATTGCAATTCCTACTGGAATTAAAATTTTTAGATGACTAAGAACCCTCCATGGTACCCAAATCTCATATACCCCTTCCCTTTTATGAGCTCTTGGATTTATTTTTTTATTTACAGTAGGTGGATTAACAGGAGTTGTTTTAGCTAACTCTTCTATTGACATTATTCTTCACGATACATACTATGTAGTAGCACATTTTCACTATGTTTTATCAATAGGAGCTGTATTTGGAATTTTTGGTGGAATTGCTCATTGATTCCCTTTATTTACAGGTCTTTCCTTAAATCCCAAATGAATAAAAATACATTTTTTCATTATATTTATTGGTGTAAATATAACATTCTTTCCACAACACTTCTTAGGATTAAACGGTATACCGCGACGCTACTCTGATTATCCAGACTCCTTAACAACCTGAAATATTTTTTCTTCCATAGGATCTATAATTTCCTTCACGGCATCTTTAGGATTCTTAATCATCATCTGAGATGCCTTTTCAACCAACCGACCTGTAATATTCTCTCCTTCCCTACCCTCTTCCATTGAATGAAACCACAACTATCCTCCTGCAGATCACTCTTATATAGAAATTCCTTTAATCTCTAATTTCTAAAATGGCAGAAAGATGTATAGGATTTAAACTCCTACAAGGAAGATTATTCTTCTTTTAGAACCTTTTAATGGCAACATGAACATACATAGGATTCCAAGACAGAGCATCCCCTTTAATAGAACAATTAATCTTTTTTCACGATCATATTATATTAATTCTAGTTCTAATTACTACTTTTGTGGGTTACATCATGTTTATAATACTTATAAACTCATATATTCATCGTTATATACTAGAAAATCAAACAATTGAAATAATTTGAACTATTATCCCAGCAATTATTCTTATTTTTATTGCCCTACCGTCTTTACGACTACTTTATCTATTAGATGAAGTAAATAATCCCTCTATAACTTTAAAAACAATTGGTCATCAATGATATTGAAGATATGAATATTCAGACTTCTTACATTTGGAATTTGATTCTTATATAACCCCTCTTAATGAAATAGACCCTTCAGGATTCCGTCTCTTAGATGTAGATAACCGAGTAATTTTACCCATAAATACTCAAGTTCGAATTATTATTAGAGCAGCCGACGTAATCCACTCTTGAACTGTACCATCCTTAGGTGTTAAAGCCGACGCTATTCCTGGACGTCTAAACCAAGTAAGATTTTTAATCTCTCGCCCAGGTTTATTTTACGGTCAATGCTCAGAAATTTGTGGAGCGAACCATAGATTTATACCAATTATAATTGAAAGAACTTCAACAGATAACTTTCTACACTGAGTCTCTTCAACTTTAACTTACGCCTGATGACTGAAAGTAAGTTTAGGTCTTTTAAACCTAATATAGTGGTTTAACGCCTACTTCCGGTGAAAGAAATTAGTTAACATTATAATATTGATTTGTCATGTCAAAGTAATCTTTAAGATATTTCTTAATGCCTCAAATAGCTCCTTTATTATGACTTTCTTTGTTTGGTTTTTTTTTATTAAGATTTATCATCATATTAACAATAGTTTTTTTTATTAAACCTTACGAAATTATGTTAACTTCTTTTCCTTCTGCTCATACTCTTCAAAAATCCTGAAAATTATAGCTAATTTATTTTCCGTTTTTGAACCTTCTTCAAGAATTTTGAATTTTTCAACAAATTGAATCTCTACTATTTTAGGATTTTTATTTTTTCCGTATTTATTTTGAGCATCTCCTTCACGTTCTTCTTTACTTTGAAGAAAAATCACTTTAAATTTACATAAAGAATTTAAAGCTTTATTAAATACCTCCCATATCGGCTCATCCATAATATTTATCTCTTTATTTAGATTTATTGTTTTTAATAATTTTCTTGGATTACTTCCTTATATTTTTACAAGATCTAGTCATATAGTTATAACTTTAACTTTATCTTTACCCTTATGAATTACTTTAATAATTTTCGGGTGAATTAACCATTCTAAACACATATTTGCGCATTTAGTTCCCCAAGGAACTCCTTTTATTCTTATGCCTTTTATAGTTTTAATTGAAACTATTAGAAATTTCATTCGACCAGGTACACTTGCAGTTCGATTAGCAGCGAATATAATTGCAGGACATTTACTTTTAACTCTATTAGGGAATACTGGTCCTTCTTTAGCTTTCTCTCTCCTATCAATTTTAATTTTCTCCCAAATTTTATTATTAATTTTAGAATCTGCTGTAGCAATTATTCAATCTTATGTGTTTGCTGTTTTAAGAACTCTTTATACAAGAGAAATTAGCTAATGACAACATCTCATGGATTTCATCCTTACCATTTAGTAGATATAAGACCTTGACCCTTAACAGGTTCTATTAGAGCTCTAATATTAACTACTGGTTTAATTAAATGATTTCATTTATTTAACATAAATCTTCTTATTTTAAGAATTCTAAGAATTTTACTAACTATAATTCAATGATGACGTGATATTACACGTGAAGGAACATATCAAGGTCTTCATACTATTGTAGTAGTAAAAGGTTTACGATGAGGAATAATTTTATTTATTATCTCAGAAGTGTTATTCTTTTTTTCCTTCTTTTGAGCTTTTTTCCACAGGAGATTATCTCCAACTATTGAAATTGGTATATACTGACCCCCATTAAGAATTCAACCTTTTAATCCATTTCAAATTCCCCTTTTAAATACTACTATTCTTTTATCATCAGGAGCTACAGTAACATGAGCTCATCATGCTATTATAGAATCAAACCATGATCAAGCAATTCAAAGCCTAAGACTAACTATTATTTTAGGTGTATATTTTACATTCCTCCAAGCATATGAATACATTGAAGCATCATTTACTATTGCTGATTCAGTATTTGGATCCACTTTTTTTATTGCTACAGGATTCCATGGTCTTCACGTTATTATTGGAACTTCTTTTTTACTCATTTGTTTTTTACGACTCTATATTTGTCACTTTTCATCTAACCATCATGTAGGGTTTGAAGCAGCAGCTTGATATTGACATTTTGTAGATGTAGTTTGACTTTTCCTTTATATATTTATTTATTGATGAGGAGGCTAATTATTTTTTTAATATAATAAGTATATTTGATTTCCAATCAAAAAGTCTATAAATTTAGAAAAAATAATTATATTCATTTTAATTATTTCCTTAATTACTTTCTTAATTACTTTTTTTATCATATGTTTATCTTCAATTTTAGCTAAAAAAACTATCATTGACCGAGAAAAAAATTCTCCTTACGAATGTGGATTTGACCCTAAAAAATCAGCACGATTACCCTTTTCTCTGCGGTTTTTTTTAATTGCTTTAATTTTTTTAATTTTTGATGTTGAAATTACTCTTTTGCTCCCTATCGCCTCTATTTTTAATATTACTAATGTTTTTTCTTGGATTTTTACTACATTCTTATTTTTATTAATTCTTTTATTAGGACTTTATTATGAATGATATCAAGGAGCTTTAGAATGATCTGAATAAATTTAAGGCTATAGTCTATATTATGACGTATAAGTTGCATTTATAAAAAGTTTTAAAAACTAGCTTTAAAATTAGAAAGCGAATTTATTGCATTTAGTTTCGACCTAAAATTTGACCATTTAAGTCTCTAATTATTAATAGAAGCCAAATTAGAGGCATATTACTGTTAATAATATTATTGAAATAAATTTCCTATTAAGCAGAATATTAAGAAAAAGAAAAAGCTTCTAACTTTTTTTTAAGCAGTTAAACTCTGTTTATATTCTATTTTTATAGTGTAAGTTTAACACATTACATTTTCATTGTAAAACTGAAATATTTATTTCTAAAATTACAACTTATTCAAAGTAGACCTACATTTTTAACGCCACAAGCTAATATTTTAATACTTAAATTATTTGAATTATATTTACAGATATAATTTATCACCTTTACAGCTTCAATGTAATATTCTTTCTTAAATTATATAAACATATATAAACAAATAATCCAACAACAACTCTGATCATAAACATTTTCATGTAAATTTTCACTCTGTTATATTGAATATTATTTAATTCTTTAAAAAATTCTTTCCTAACATAATAAATTCCTTGAGCTCCTATATATTCATACCACCCTTTATCTCCTATAGCCTGAACATATCTACCTCTAAATAAAATTAATCGCCTATTTTTTATAGACCTTAAAAAAGGTAAAAATCATATTGAACCCCCTATTCTTACAAAATCATAATTTTCTAACCTTTTTTTTTTATTATCAACACTTATTATATTTAACATATAACCGATTACTCCTCCTAAAACTCTAATAATTAAAACCAAAAATTTTATGGTTGATCTTAAGCAAATTATATGCATTTCAGGATAAATCAATCAAGATAATACTGAACCTCCTATAATTGATCCTAACCCTAAAATTGTTATTGAATTTGTCATAATCTTATCTTGCTCTCTAATATTTCTTAAAGAACATAAATTTAATTCCCCTCTTAATGTATAAAAAATCAATCGAGCAGTATATATTACTGTTAATCCTGTAGATAACACATATAATATAAATCCAATAAAATTTACTTCACTTATAAAAGAAACCTCTAAAATTATATCCTTAGAATAAAATCCTGCTATAAACGGAAATCCACATAAAGCTAAATTAGCTGCTGTCATATAAGATACAGTTAAAGGTATATATTTTACTAAACCTCCTATATAACGAATATCCTGATATTCCAACACATTATGAATTACAACACCAGCACATATAAAAAGCAAAGCCTTAAACATTGCATGTCTTAATAAATGAAAATAAGCTAAATCTCAATAACCTATAGATAAAATTCTCAACATTACACCTAACTGTCTTAATGTAGATAATGCAATAATTTTTTTTAAATCATACTCCATATTTGCTCCTAATCCAGCTATAAATATAGTTAAACAAGAAATAATAAACAAAAAACTTTGAATCCTTGATCTCTCTAAAGCATAATTAAATCGAATCATTAAATAAACTCCAGCTGTAACAAGAGTAGACGAATGTACTAAAGCTGATACAGGAGTAGGTGCTGCTATTGCAGCAGGTAACCAAGCAGAAAATGGAATTTGAGCACTTTTAGTTATAGCAGCTAATACCAATATAATTTTTACTATTAATCATTGATCTCTTATATAATATCCATAAATAAAAAAATTTCACCTTCCTAGCTTACTTCTTAAACCAATTCCCAATAAAATTGCTACATCTCCTACACGATTAGAAAGTACAGTTAACATTCCAGCATTAGCAGACTTTTCATTTTGATAATAAATAACTAAAGCATATGAAACCAAACCTAAACCATCTCACCCTAATAAAATTCTGATTATATTTGGTCTTAACACCATTATTGTTATAGAAATCACAAATGATAAAACAAGATATAAAAAACGAGATAAAGTTTTATCTCTTTCCATATATCTCCCTCTATAAAACATTACTCTCCTAGAAATTAAAAAAACAAAACATAAAAATAACAAAGAAATTCAATCAAAAACCAAAGTAAATGATATTTCTATTCTATTTAACCTTATAAACTCTCATTCTATTACATTTACTTTCTTTTCATTTAAACTTAAGCTTCCTAAAATTCCACATGTAATTGATATAAATATCAAACATATCATCCTTACCTTATGTATAGAACATTTTCAAATCATTTCTTTTTTTATAATTTAAAATTATATATTATTTAAGAATTAAATTAATACAATATTTCTATTTAAAATCAATATATTTAAAGGAAATCAATGCAAAAACAATAATATATATTCACGCACTTTACCAGAACAGCATGAATATAAACTCCTAAAAAATAAACCATGTTGACTTAATCTATATATATATAAAGTATAAGAAGCTCTAAAAAAAGATAATAACCTTACTCCTAATATTCTCAATTTTCTTCAACTCAAAATACTAATAATTAGACTAATTTCCCCTAATAAATTTAAAGAAGGAGGTCTTGCTATATTTCTAACTCTTAATAGAAACCACCAAAGTCCTATTCTAGGTATAAAATTCAATAATCCTTTTACAACAAATAAACTTCGTCTATTTAAACGTTCATACACAATATTAGAAAGACAAAATAAACCCGAAGAACATAAGCCATGCCCAATTATTACAATAACTCTTCCTCTAATTCCTCAATTATTAAAAATTATTAACCCACATAAAACTAATCTCATATGAGCAACTGAAGAATAAGCAATTAAAGACTTTAGATCGACTTGACGTAAACATATTAAACTAGTATACGTACCTCCAATTAAACCAAATCTAACTCAAAGTCAATTAAATTCTTTACTTATAAATTGAAATATAACTAAAATACGGATTAAACCGTAACCACCTAATTTTAATAAAACTCCAGCTAAAATTATTGATCCTGCAACAGGGGCTTCAACATGAGCCTTAGGCAATCATAAATGAAACATATATACAGGAAGTTTTACCAAAAACGCAAAAATTCTACAAAAATATCATACCATCTCAATATAATACTCTCCTTCGACTTTTTCTCCCAATATTATCAACAAACTATTTATTTCACTGAAATATATAAGTAACGATCCTAATAAAGGCAAAGAAAAAACTAAAGTATAAAAAAGTATATAAACCCCAGCTTGAATACGCTCAGGTTGATACCCCCAACCTAAAATTAAAATTAATGTTGGAATTAAACATATTTCAAACCTAATATAAAATATAAGATAATCCAAACAAGAAAAAGTTAAAATTAAAAACAATAGTAATAATAAATTTATAACTAAAAACATAGAAGAAAATTTATTGTACTTTTTAACCCTTTGTCTTGATATAACAATTAATCTTATAATTCAAATTCTTAATATATTTATTATGAATCTAATATAATCCATTCCAAATAAATAACCTAACTCATAAATATAAAAATCATGACAACAATTTATTCTAAACAAAAACCTTAAAAACAATAACCTTAATTGAATTAAATTCCACTCTATTTTATATTTTATCAATAGTACTAAACTTAAAATCAACTTTAACATTCCAATAAATTAAATCTTATAAAACGATCATTACCATGACTACGAACAGCTATAACCAATAAAGTCAGTCCCAAAGCCCCCTCACAAGCTGCTAAAGTTAAAAAGAAAAGAGTAAAATAACTTTCTCTCCCAATTCCTCTTAATTGTATTCTTATTATCCAAAACACTCCTAATATTATAAACTCTAAACTAAGCAAAGCATTTAGTAGATGTTTATAATAATTTACAAATCTCCACAATCCCCTTAATACTATAAAAAAAGAAATAATTACTTTTATAAACCTAACAATTATCATAAGTTTTAATAGTTTAAAAAAAAACTTTGGTTTTGTAAACCAAAAATGAAATAATTTTCTTAAAACTTCAGAGAAAAAAATATACTTTTATCTTTAATCCCCAAAACTAATATTTTTCTTAAACTATTCTCTGTTATGATATTAATAATTCCTTTAATTTTCTTACTATCTATTTCATTCACTCAACTTAAACATCCTTTAGCTTTAGGTTTAAATTTATTAATTCAAACTATTAGGATCTCAATTATTAGAGGAACTTCTACTTATTCCTTTTGATTTTCTTACATTCTATTTATAATTTTTTTAGGAGGAATATTAGTCTTATTTATCTACGTAGCATCATTAGCTTCTAATGAACCCTTCTTTTTCTCTATAAAATCCCTTTCAATTTATTGTGCATGTTTTTTTATATCTGAACTATTTTTATATTTTACTGACCTCGTTTTATTACCACATATCTCTTCTTTACCGACCTCTTCTATTTCTTCTAATCTCTCTACTCCATTCTTCATTAGATGAATTTATAATAATAATTTTATAAGGTTTACTTTATTTATTATTCTTTATCTTTTACTAACCCTTATTGTAGTTGTAAAAATTACTAATTTTACAAAAAGACCTTTACGATTGTTAAATTAATGTCAACACCTCTACGTAAATCTCATCCTTTATTTAAAATTATTAACAATGCTTTAGTAGACATACCTCTTCCAAGAAATATTTCTACTTTTTGAAATTTTGGTTCTTTATTAGGACTCTGCTTAATTACACAAATTGTTACCGGATTATTTTTAGCCATACATTATACAGCTCACATTGAACTTGCTTTTTCAAGAGTTGCTCACATTTGTCGTGATGTAAATTATGGATGACTCCTTCGAACTATACATGCCAACGGAGCCTCCTTTTTTTTTATTTGCATTTATATTCATATTGGACGAGGAATTTATTATGGATCTTATATAATATTCCATGCTTGAATAGTGGGAATCATTATTCTTTTTATAGTTATAGCCACAGCTTTTTTAGGTTACGTTTTACCTTGAGGACAAATGTCTTTTTGAGGAGCCACAGTTATTACAAATTTATTTTCAGCCATTCCTTACCTAGGAACAACTTTAGTGCAATGAATTTGAGGAGGATTTTCAGTTGATAATGCAACTTTAACTCGTTTTTTTACTTTCCATTTCGTTCTACCATTTATTGTAGCCGCCGCTTCTATTATCCATATTTTATTTCTTCACCAAACAGGAGCCAATAACCCTTTAGGAATCTCAAGACAATTAGATAAAGTGCCTTTTCATCCATATTTTACTTTTAAAGACATCGTAGGGTTTATTGTTATATTATCTATTTTATTACTTCTTTCTTTGACAAACCCTTACTTACTAGGTGATCCTGATAATTTTATTCCAGCTAACCCTTTAGTCACACCGCCCCATATTCAACCCGAATGATATTTTCTATTTGCTTACGCTATTTTACGATCAATTCCCAATAAATTAGGTGGAGTAATTGCTCTTGTCCTTTCTATCTTAATTTTAGTTATTCTACCTTTTACTCATATCTCACAATTTCGTAGTCTTACTTTCTATCCTCTCAACCAAATTTTGTTTTGGTTTTTAATTTCCATTCTAATTTTATTAACCTGAATCGGAGCACGCCCAGTTGAAGACCCTTATATTATTACAGGCCAAACCTTGACAATCTTATATTTTTCATATTTTCTTATTAACCCACTCTTATTAAAAATATGAGATAAAATACTAATATGATTATTTAGTTTATATAAAACAAATGTTTTGAAAACATTAAAAAAGTAAAATACTTATTAATCGCTAACGTACAAATTTAATTATATATTAATAAATGACTAAAGCAAATTAGCTTTAACCCTAAAAAAAAAAATAAATAATTCAAAGACACAGGTAAAAACCTTTTTCAAGCTAAATATATTAATTTATCATAACGAAGACGAGGAAGAGTTCCGCGAACTCAAATGAAAACAAAAGCTACCAGAACGCATTTAAAATAAAAAATACTTCTATAAAGATTTCTTCCTAAGAAAATAATCGTAAACAAAACTCTTATAAACAAAATTCTTGCATACTCTGCCATAAAAATTAAAGCAAAGCCTCCTCTCCTATATTCCGTATTAAATCCAGATACTAATTCTGACTCTCCCTCTGCAAAATCAAAAGGAGTCCGATGAGTTTCAGCCAAACATGACCTAAATCAAATTAAACTCAATGGTAAAGAAATAATTATAAAATAACACTCGGATTGATATTTATTAAATAAATCTAAACTCACTCCTCCTACTAATACAATAAAAGACAACAAAATTAACGCAAGTCTTACCTCATAAGAAATGGTTTGAGCAACTGCTCGTAAGCTTCCAAGTAACGAATATTTACAATTTGAAGCCCAACCAGCGACTATAGAACTATAAACATTTAACCTTAAACAACAAAAAAAAAACAGAATACTTATATTAAACCTTACTAAACCAGTTTCATAAGGTAATACAACCCAAACTAATAAGGAAATAAATAAACTAAAAACAGGAGATATATAATAAGCTAAAAAATTTGATATAATCGGTGAAGTTTGCTCTTTTGTAAACAACTTTACAGCATCAGAAATAGGTTGTAAAAGCCCTATATACCCTACTTTATTTGGCCCCTTTCGAATCTGAATATAACCTAAGATTTTACGTTCAAACAAAGTAACAAAAGCAACTCCCACTAATACACAAATAATTAAAACTAAATAATTTATAAGCCCAACTAATATTATCACAAAACAATTAGATTAATCATTTAACTATTTATAGATTCATTTCTATTTAACTAGATCCTAAGTCTAGCACATATTTTCTGCCAAAATAGCTATTTCATTTTTTTTTATTATAAAAACTACTTAATCCTTTCGTACTAAAGTAGTTTACCTTTCTCAGAAGATAGAAACCGACCTGGCTCACGCCGGTCTGAACTCAAATCATGTAAAAATTTAAAGGTCGAACAGACCTTCTTATATAATGACTGCTTTATATAGATATCTTAATTCAACATCGAGGTCGAAATCTTTTCTTTCGATATGAACTCTTAAGAAAAATTACGCTGTTATCCCTAAAGTAACTTAATCTTTTAATCTTTAAATAAGGATCATTACTTACAAACTCCTTTATTCATGTATTCAAATTTAACAGTTAATATTACTTTTATCAATATCACCCCAATAAAATATAAAAAAAGATTTTAACTTTTATATTAAATTTAGTTTAATTTTATTTCCATATAAAGCTTTATAGGGTCTTATCGTCCCTCTGACTTATTCAAGCCTTTTCACTTGAAAGTTAATTTCAAATTTTATAACAAAGACAGCTTTTCCTTTGTCTAACCTTTCATACAAGTTCCCAATTAAGAAACTAATGATTATGCTACCTTTGCACGGTCAAATTACCGCGGCTCTTTAATATTAATCAGGGAGCAGGCCAGACTATAAATATCTTCAAATAGACATGTTTTTGATAAACAGGCAAGAATTTTTTATTTGCCGAGTTCCTATTTTACACCTTTACAAATTAATATTTTAACTTTTATTTTATTTTATATTCTTTAACATTAACTTTTACTAATAAAATCAATATTACTTTTTAGAAAAAATTTTTAAATATCTCAATAACAATTAAAGCCTTTATATTTTACATATAACTTATTTTAAACACTTTATTATTTTAGCTACTTTTAAGCCTAAATAATTCTATTATTTACAAACTGGCTGTTATATAAAATTTTTTGAATAAAAAGCTCAACCCTTCTACTCTTAGAATTCAAATAACAAAAACTTGAACCTTAAATTACATTTATTTCTTGACAAACCAGATATAATAAAACTCGTTTAACATTTCATCTTTAACTTTTTATTCAAATTTTACTTTACAATGTAAACTTCCTTAAAAAATTAACTATTATTTACTTCGGGAATATTATATTTTATAAACTAATTTAATCCTCCCTGATACACAAGGTACAATTATTTATATTTACTTTATTTATTACTCTACATTTTAAAATTTCCTTCACAGTACTATTTTTCTATCGCAGTAATAAAATTTTATTAAAATCTACTAAATCTATCAAAATTAATTTTTTTAATTATATATTCACTAATACCCACAAGCAATTTTTATAAATCAAAATAAATCGATTTGCACGATAATTCTTTTCAACGTAACTGAAATGCTTTTCTATACAAGCTATATTTTGGTTAATCTAGATTCATTTTCCAATAAATCTACTATGTTACGACTTATCTCATCTTTAAATGAAAGCGACGGGCAATATGTACATAATCCAGTGCTTTTATCATTATAATATATTAATTTCTAATTACAATTAAATCCTCCTTTATTATAACTCTTGCTTTATAAATACGTCATAAATAAATTTTATTGTAACCCATTTTAGCTTTTTTATTAGCTACACCTTGATCTAATTTTATTTATACTTTATAAATCCTAATAATTAATTTTTATAAAATTATCTTCTAATGACGGTATATAAGCTGATCCAACAAAAAAAAGCAAGATATTACGCGGCTTATCGATTTAATAAAACAGGTTCCTCTAACAAGACTGAATTACCGCCAAATTCTTCAAATTTTAAGAACTTATCTATTAATAATCAATCTTTAAAATTTATTTTTAGTATAATAGGGTATCTAATCCTAGTTTAAATCTAAATTTTTTTAGCTTCAACATAATTTAATTATTAACTTATTAAAATTTATTATTTTACCTTTGTTTTTTATAAGCAACTTATAATTAAACTTAATAATTAACTAAATAATATAACATTTTTACTTGACCTTAATGTTTAACCGCGGCTGCTGGCACAATATTTCACCAGATCTCTTTTTACTTACTAAATCTTACTTTCCTAAATATGATTAATATTTTATGCTGAGCATTTACATTTTATAAAACATGCTTTTATTAATTTAATAATTAATTTTTTAAAAACTAATTTAACTACTTACTTCAATTCTCATGCAATTTTAGTAAACATATAAAAATCCAAGAAAGAATCAAACTTTAATAATACTATAGAATTCAGACAATTAAATAACTTTAAATATCCTTTAATTTACTATTTAAGAATATGTTAAAATATAATAACTTAAAACAAATAAATAATTTACACTATATATATATATATATATATATATATATAGCCCTAAATATTATTTTAAATTTCCTATATAAATGTTTATATATCAATTAATTTTATAAAACAAAACCAAATCAATCTCACCAATCAAATAAAGACAATACCTTCTAACCGCCTATTGGTAAATATATCAAAATAAAGAATAAATTCTATCATAATATTATATAAAAGAAGTCAACAACCTCCACAAAAACCAAATCAATCTCACCATTATATAAATCTAAAGATATAAAAATATATAAAATAAAGTATGGAGATAACTTATACAATATAATCGAAACATAGTATATAAAATGTTCATTGCTCTTCTCTTCTTTCATTTTCCAAATATAATTAAAGAAATAAATTATTATTAAATATTTGTGTCATTTAAAGCAAATATCACTAATAAAAGAAAATTAAAGTAAAAATAAATAATTATTAGCTAAACGAACATTGTTATTCCCTATTTAATCATCACAGAGTATAGGGAAAAGAAATGTAATTATATCAAGAATAATTTATATAATATATTAAGTTAACACTATTAGATTTAATAACTTATGTAAATATAAATTAATTATATTATATTTACGATTTACCCCGAACAAATTTATAATTTAATATTTGTCTATATTAATATATACATATATATATATATATATATATATATATATATATATATATATATATATATATATATACATTACATTTCTTAAATAAATAATTTTACTTATATTTTATTTTTATTTATTTACTTTATTGTTAATATTTTCAATATTAACAAAATTTTATATAACATCTTATATTTTAACTATATAGTGCCTGATTTAAAAGGATAGCTTTGATAGAGCTAATCATGTGTTTTTTTCACCTATATAATAATTAACTTCACTTATATATAATGGAATTTACACCATCCCCTAAAAGATCAAACCTTTTTATGCACTCTACACCAATATACACTCTATAGCCTAATACTTTAAAAGATAAGCTAAATTCAAGCTAATGGGCTCATACCCCATAAATGAAAAATTTTTCTCTTTTAAATGATTTTTCCATTATCCTCTCTTTTTTTTTTTTTTACTCTTATTCTTGGCTCTTTATTAACCATATCTTCTTCTTCTTGATTTGGTATATGAATTGGATTAGAACTTAACCTTTTATCATTTATTCCTTTGATTTTAGTTAAAATAAACTCTTATTTTTCAGAAACCGCTTTAAAATATTTTTTAATCCAAGCTTTAGGCTCCACTTTCATTATCACATCTAGATGTCTTTATCTTTCTCTTTTATCGTTAGTATCTCCACTAATTCTCATAGCTTTACTTATAAAACTAGGTGCGGCTCCATTTCATTTTTGATTTCCCCACATCATAGAAGGTCTATCATGACCTCAAGCTTTTATTCTTCTATCAATTCAAAAACTAGCACCTATATATATACTATCTTACTTGACTTCTAATATAAACATAATTTTCCTCTCAGCTATCCTATCTTCTTTAATTGGAGCTCTAGGAGGACTAAATGTCCTAAGACTACGAAAAATTATAGCATTCTCATCGATCAATCATATGTCATGAATATTAATTGCTATTCTTACCAGAGACTTTACATGATTAACTTATTTTTCTTTTTATGTAATAATTTCACTTTCAATTATCATTTTTTTCAATTATATCCAAGTATATTATTTTTCAGATTTATTAAACTTATCTTATTCCAACTTCTATCTTACCCTACTTCTACCTCTTAACCTCTTATCTTTAGGTGGCCTACCTCCATTTACTGGATTTATCCCTAAATGATTTATAATTCAAAATATATTAGAAAACAAAATAATTTTTACACTTATTTTCTTAATCATTTCAGCTCTCATTACGCTATATTATTATTTACGAGTTTTAACACCCTTTATTTTATTTTTCAACCCTTCTTCAATTAATACCATCAAATCTTATCCTTTACACTCCCCTATTTTCATCTCATCTTTCTTATTTAATATTATCGGTATCTTATTACCAATTCCCTTTTTATTTTAGGATTTTAGGTTATAAAAACTTAAAACCTTCAAAGTTTTACAAAAAAGAATTCTTTTAAATCCTAAGTTTTAGTGTTTCTACACATTTCTAGATTTGCAATCTAACGTTTTTACTTATTACTATAAAACCTAATAAGAAAGTATTTAACTTGTTTATAGATTTACAATCTATCGCTTAATATCTCAGCCATCTTATT